ATATGAAATATATATTAGAAGAGATATTAGACGTACATCAAAATGAAATAGCACTCGAATTTTCGATTTTTTCTCTACACCCATTTGTATGCATTTCGATCAACCCAAAAGAATTGCAAGCCCAACTGCTTGAGTTCCTTCTTTTTTCTATCTCTTCTTATGCTTATGGATATGGATCCGGGGGTCCTTCGAAAGAATAAATGTAGGAAGAATCGTACGGGCATAATATACACCATAGAAATAATAGAAATACCATATCATATATTCTATAAATCTATAAATAGAATTAAATAGAATACTATTAAAATAGAATACTATTATTAAATAGAATACTATTAGATAATATCTAATACTAAATAGAATATAATATCTAATACTAAATAGAATAATAAAAGAAAAATATTTAATAGAGGATTAAATAGAAGAATCTAATACTACTAATATATCTAAGAAATAATACTAATAAAGAATATATAGATATAGATAAACTAAAGCAAGTCAAGTTTTTTTTTTAAGCTTTCGCAAAACGATCACAATTGATACAAGTAGATTTTTCAGTAAAGTACTAAATTAGTAATATTCCTAGCTCTAAAGACCACTCCTTCCCCATACTACAAGTGAAAGAGAAAATGTAAACACTACCATTAAAGCAGCCCAAGCGAGATTTACTATATCCATGTGAATGATGTCCCCTATTGAAGGAATTATTCCATTATTGATTCATAATCATAGTGGAATGAATGGTGCAGAGTCAAAATAGGATTCTTACTTACGGCTCTTTATGAAACAATTTCATAAATCCACTCATAAGAATTTCCTAGATTTCTTATTCAATAGAATTCTATTGAATAAGAAAGAATTGAAAAAAAAAGAAGAGCCGTTCAACCATTCTGATTCAATTTAGGAGCAGCACTCAGAGCCTCTAGTGAGTCTGGATACAAATCAGTTCTTTCCACAATTATGAAATGAATTTACCATCAGCCTATCCAATAGAATCTCATCGCAGACAGAGTTAGTAGACACTACCTCACTATTTCAATATTAAGGAAGTTATAGTGTAAAATAATTAGGGAGTCTTTATAGTATTTTTTAGAATCCTTTCTTACCAAAATGGAGTGTCTCTTAGGAACCTTTGTATACCAAGATTTCCGACTTCTTACTTTATTCTTACTTTCATAGTTGTGATGCCCAGAATGATTCTCACTATTTCTTTTATTTGATTCAATTCAGAATAGCCCAATAGCCCAAACCAATCATTAAGAAGATTGGGTTGCTTCAGATTTCTTGGTACCTGTTTGAGCCACACTCAGAACCCAGATTTTGAGAAAAAAGATGACAGTCTTTTTTTTATAGGCCCTACGGGTTCTCAAAATAAAGTATCGACAGACCTAGCCTTTGCCTATGCTTTTGCGGGACAAGGATTCGTCAAGTTCGATCAACAGGATTAATAAATTCCAAGTCTTTTTTTTTTATCAGGCGACACCCAGATTCGAACTGGGGATAAAGGATTTGCAGTCCCCCGCCTTACCACTTGGCCATGCCGCCAAAATACATCCAAAATGGATAAAGAAATTAGATATTCTTATCTTTCTAGTTCTTATCTTTCTTCTTTCTAGAATTTATAGAATCCTATTTATTATTTCTTTATTATTATTCTATTTCTATAAAATGCAGGGCAATTTAGAAGAATTCCCTCTTTATTTCATTAACTATATTACTTATTACTCTTTGACTCTTACTTACTTTTCTTACTTTGAATTAGTGAACAGCTCTTAATTTTGTATCTCCATTTGTATTATCTTAATGGATATGGATGCAAAATCCAAATTATTTACAACTAATCATTATCAATTATAATTATCAATTATAATTATAAGAAAATATATGTGTATATGTAAACCCCAGAACAGTGTAAACTCCAGAACAGATATTTTTCTACGTGGATACCGAACCCGGGTATATTTCTGATGCACATATCCTATCCCTATATAGGATCATCGTGCTTCAATATTTCATTGAATATGAATAGAAGATAGACATTATGATAGAGTGCGACCGAACCTATGTTGCACCAAGTTCAATATATGATAAAAGATGTGATATACGGATAGCTAGATAGCTATATTGGCATGTACTTCCTAAAGATGACTCCTATGACTATATATATATATATATATACGTATACGTAGTATACGTACGCAATTCCATTGTATTTTAGTATTTTAGAAATTCTACTACCAAACAAAAAAAGATTTGCGAATTCCTTTTTGAACATTCAATTGCGTGTGCTAAAAAAAGAGAAACTCTATGCTGTTTTCTTCTGTTTTTCTTTTATCTTATTCATAGAGAACAGATTAAATCCTGAATTCATTGATCTTTTCTTTTTTTGTACCCTGATCATAATATCATAATAAAAGAATTAGGTATAAATTGGATCAATTTAGATATCCGATAAAAGACTCCATCAGCTTAAGTGACAGAATTTTTCCCAGGAATGCTT